AAAAAGAAGACTTTCTTTGTGAATGTAAGTAAAATGAGATGGGCTGTGAATAATTCACTTTGGGTCTATTTGTGAAAGAGTAAAATGAATAAGAAAGATATTGAATTTTCTTTGTTTTCTTTGAACCACTTATAAAAAAAAAGGAGAATTATAGTAAAGAAGTAAAACGGGCTTTTTACTGGGGATAGAGGGACTTGAACCCTCACGATTTCTAAAGTCGACGGATTTTCCTCTTACTATAAATTTCATTGTTGTCGGTATTGACATGTAGAATGGGACTCTCTCTTTATTCTCGTCCGATTAATCATTTTTTGTTATAGAAGAATTTGAGTTACCAACGCAACGTAGTCAACTCCATTCGTTAGAACAGCTTCCATTGAGTCTCTGCACCTATCCTTTTTTATTCTCTTTTTTAAACCCTTCTTTTTCAAAAAAAAAAAAAAAGATTTGGCTCAGGATTGCCCATTTTTAGTTCCAGGGTTTCTCTGAATTTGGAAGTTCATACTAAGGCTCAATCCAATCAAGTCCGTAGCGTCTACCAATTTCGCCATATCCCCCTTTTAGACAAGGATCCAGTTGTAATTTTACCCAACTTTTTCATTTATCTTGGCCATTGAGTTCATTATATAATGATTCCTATATTAAAAAATTGTGTATGCCTATTTTATTTTTTTTTGTGCTATCCTCTCTCGTTCCACCTCTATTGTATGAATCATCTTTGTTTCAATCAGAAATGATTCTATCATTGATGTATCCACAATTCAATATAGAGAGGTATATACCACATATATATACGTCCCCCTCCCCTTTTATTTTTAGAGTGTGCTTTGGAATACTGGAAGGGTCGATATTCTTCCTTATTGTTTTTTTTGTCCTATCTTCATCCTTTTTCGAACGAAATCAGAGGAATGTCTGATTATAATTTTTATTGTTGTATCTTTATCCTTATTTTATACTTTTCTTAGGACTGATCTGCTATAATATGAATATAATTAACCTTATTTGTTATAACTATTCTCAAATCTAAAAAAGAAATTCCAATTTTTTGGTATTTTCAATATCTTATTATTATAAATTATTATAAAAGATTTCTTTTTTTATATTATATTTCGAATATATTATATTTCGAATTTATTATAGTTTATTATAGAATGGAATGTAAAAAAATTCAATTAAATAAATAATGTAAATTAAGATAAATAATGTAAATTCGAAATATAAAAAATATAAAAATAACAGCAATGTCAATAATTATTTATAATAAATGTCTGTTACATTTTTTTATATTATTTATATTTTTTTATTAGTTATATTATGTTATGGATAGAATTATGAACTAGAATATATAATATATAGTTTATATTAAATAGTTTATATTAAATATATATATATATAGTTCATACGAACTTTACAGCTAATAGCGGGGATCTGGTAGTCTCTTGAATTCCTATGCATTATTTCTGTTATGTGAGCCCGCTTAGCTCAGAGGTTAGAGCATCGCATTTGTAATGCGATGGTCATCGGTTCGAGTCCGATAGCCGGCTTTTTTCTCTATCGATTTTTCCATAATTGAGAATCTCCCCTCTCCATTTCTACAAACGTTGAGTCACTAATCTATTATGTCGTGGTAATTCTAAAAAAAAGTTGATTAGACCCAATTATATTTATATTTTATATATATATATAATAAATCATAAAACAGAGCCTTAATCTAAAACAAAAAATCTGGATATTAACACAATACATTTCATTCTATATAGATTTCACTTTGCTTTGTTTATTCTTTAGTTCAGTCTTAATTTTGATTTCTTCTGTAAAATGAATGAAATTTCAATAAAATAAAAAGGAGTCTTTACTTTATGTCTCGTTACCGAGGACCTCGTTTCAAAAAAATACGCCGTCTGGGGGCTTTACCGGGATTAACTAGTAAAAGACCTAGATCCGGAAGTGATCTTAAAAACCCATTGCGTTCCGGGAAAAGATCGCAATATCGTATTCGTTTAGAAGAAAAACAGAAATTGCGTTTTCATTATGGTCTGACAGAGCGACAATTACTTAGATATGTGCATATCGCTGGAAAAGCCAAAGGGTCAACAGGTCAGGTTTTACTACAACTACTTGAGATGCGGTTGGATAATATCCTTTTTCGATTGGGTATGGCTTCGACCATTCCTGGAGCCAGGCAACTAGTTAACCATAGACATATTTTAGTTAATGGTCATATAGTGGATATACCAAGTTATCGTTGCAAACCCCGAGATATTATTACTACGAAGGATAAACAAAGATCAAAAGCTCTGATTCAAAATTATATTGCTTCATCTCCTCAGGAAGGAGTGCCAAACCATTTGACTATTGACTCATTCCAATATAAAGGCTTAGTAAATCAAATAATAGATAGTAAATGGATCGGTTTAAAAATAAATGAGTTGTTAGTCGTAGAATATTATTCTCGTCAGACTTGAACCTAACGAACATAACAAGAAAAGGGGTTTAGAAA